TAAACAAAACGAATCGCTTTCTAGATGATCCTTCTAGAAAGAAGGTCATTTTAACAATCTTTCTAGTTACTTCGTTCTCTATTTCTATTTGAGAGGATCATAAGGAAAAGGGTTTTGTTTCCAACGAGCTAAAACAATATGTCGATGTTTCTAGTAAACCAAAGTCATCGTTGAATAGCTATTTTGCTTCAATTTATTTCTTTAGAAATAAAAAAAAATCGAAGGAAGGTTTAGTTACGATTAGAAATTTACTTTCTATTTTCACCCATGGATCCTTTACTCATACTTATTCAATTGGAAGTCTTGATCCAATTCAAAAATTCTGTTTCGCAATTTCATAATCCAACTTTTTTTTATAAGCGACTCGTGGATAGAAATCACGAGAATGTGTAGTTTTTTTTTCTCGAATTTATCATTTGAGAAGTAAAGGATTAAATCCCTTTAATTTGAAGAAATAAAGTTTTTGATCGGAATATGAATAAAACCGAAAGACCCTTTAACTATTTAAAGGGTTAATAGAACGAATCACACTTTTACCACTAAACTATACCCGCTACAATATGATTATTGTATACAAATAGACTTTTTGTCGAACAAGAGAATTGAGCGTGATTAAGATTAAGATAAGATTATCAAAGAATAATAAAAATTAGCGTATTGGGCTTTTTCGTGGGGAGATAAATATTTAATGAGATTCGGAAAAGAAGTTTCATTTAATTTAAATTAAATGACTAAAGTTTTCTCTTTTGGTGAAGAAGTTTTGATAGATATGGATCGCAAAAACACTAAAATCAGAACACAAAAAAGCATTGTGGAAGAATCGAGAGTTTTCATTGGGAAAATGAAAATAAAATATAACAACAATAAAGAATCTAAATAGTCTTTCTTCTTTTTGTTGTTGCTTGAATACTTGAATATAAGTATAAGATATTCAATTGATTAAAATATTATATTAATTAATTATAATATAAATATAATAAAATCTAAAAAAAGCCTTTAGTTTTTGTTTTTAAATTTAAATTACATTTTATTTTTTTTATTTGTTTTCAAATCAGATAAATCATTAATTATCTATAATTCGTTGGACCAAAAAAGGGCCCGGCTAGGTACTGACCAGGCCGGGCCATCAGAATAAGAAGGGCTTTTCGAACAAAATCAACACAAAACAAAGAGGTTGTCCTTATTTTTCTTTATTGTCGATCTCTCTACATATATAGAATAGAGAAAGAAGAGAGAGAAAACAAAGACTCCTTACATTATGGATAATGTAGTAATTTTCTTTTTCAATTGGGAGAGATGGCTGAGTGGACTAAAGCGTCGGATTGCTAATCCGTTGTACGAGTTATTCGTACCGAGGGTTCGAATCCCTCTCTTTCCGTTTCCGTTGACGACTTGATTGATTTTTTCAAATTTTGAAAATATTAGTTAAACGTGTAGAATAAGGAATAGATAAAATTCTAAGAAGATTTGAAAATTAATCAAAGAAAACCCTTAGGATCTTATTCTTCACGTCCAGGATTACGTCCCGGATCATTAGATAGGAATCCAAAGATAAAGAGAGAAACAAAAAATATCACTACGGTATAAACGAAGAGTTTCAGAGTAAGCATTACACAATCTCCAAGATTATTTTTTGGGAAAAAAAAGAGAATAGATCTTCTATTTTTCTATCACATATCCTATTTTGACACCAGTTTTTTTTTCTAGAAATAGAAATGAATTGTCACAAAACAAATGCATTTGTTTTTCATTAACAAAAATATCTTTCATATCGAAATTAGATATTGTGGGAGACCCTAATAGGGTTAGGGTCTTTTGTTGCAAAAGGGGTCAAAAAATGAAGAGAAGGGGTGGGGTGGTAAGCCGGCCACTAGCCAAGAATTTCAATGTGCGAATCGAGGGTTCATACTCTAAAACTTATCTGATTTTATCAATTGTTATAATTTTTTCTCGAAGAAATCATGCATTTTCTAGGATATTATTATATATATTATTAATTATTAAGGATTTCATCGAAAACTTACAGCAGCTTGCCAAACAAAAGCTAAAAGAAAAAAAAACAGAGGTATGACTGGCATAACATCTACGATTGGATTCAAAAAAGCATAGGCTTCGGGCAATTTTCCGAAGAAAAAACTACTCGAAGAAAGGGCAGAATTAATACAAATACAGATTAAACTAACGATATTAAGCATAACAGACATTTTTTGTTCTTGGAGATAATTGCATTTTGATTGGGTTTTTGATTTAAGGAAAAAGGAAGAAAGTAAGTTACGGTAAACAAAGGATCCTTCTTTTTTTTTTGAAGCCACCCAATCAAAAAATCCTCCAATTCTCAACTTAAAGGAGAATAGAAGAAATCATACTTTCATACAATATCTTAATTGAATTCTATGTAATGATCAATAAATTTAGTTGAATTCTATATCTATATGTATCAAAATCCTACTACCCATTTATTCATTCTATAAATTTATTTTATAGATATTTGGACTGGAGTTGACAAACAACCAATACCAATTTTATTGTTTCTTAGTTTAGATTATAAATTGAAATGGGGCGTGGCCAAGTGGTAAGGCAACGGGTTTTGGTCCCGCTATTCGGAGGTTCGAATCCTTCCGTCCCAGAGGATTTTTATGCTATAGTATTCCTATTTTTATTATAGAAAAAAATAATGGAGTGGTCAGCAGTAAATCAGTATTAATTTAAATATCTGTTCAAATATCATTAACAAATGATCAAGTTCCATAACATATGTTTATAACATATTTTTTTGTTATGGAGCTAATGTCTTTATTTTTTTAATTTCATTTTATTTAGGTAGTTCGTGGTTGTCTCTAATGAAAAATTGGAAATCTATGGAACGATTGAGGTAGGGGTGATTTATCCTATCCCCTTTATTGACTTTATGACAAGATTTGATTATTTCAATTTAATTATTGAAATATAATATTACTCAACCCTATGTTTATGTTAAACAAAATACATGTAAAATACATATAAAATGAGGAAATATTGAGCTTATTATTATTATATAGTATGTCTGTATCGTTCTATTTCAATGCGAATAATTTTTAGATTTTTCTTTTCGTAATCAGATCAAAAGAATAAAGATTCAAATCTTTACTTATATAATTTTTTGATCCACTCGGGAAAAAGATTGGATTATTTCTTCTTTTCTTTGATCTATTTATCTATTTTAAATCAGTGATGAGTCAAAGAAAGACTTATCGGATTAAACGTGCTGCTTATTGGCGAATTTTCTTCAAAGAAGATAAGGATGTCTAAATTGGAAACGTTTTCAATTAGAGAGATTTTTTTAATAAATAATTTAATGATTCCTTGTTAGTTCAATCTTTGGTACTGAAAAAAGAGGAAATAGGTTAATCTATCCTATTTAGTCACTTGAAGATGCAGAGTTAATAAGTTATTCGTTTATATAGTTCTATCTTCTTTCTATTATATTATATAAAATAGAAATACTTTTTATGTATGTTAAAATAGATTTATGGATTATGTTAAAATATATTTATGGATGTTAAAGATCTTGTCTTGCTAAGACTTTTTCATAAAAATCGTTCCACATATCATATTCATATTTTAAAATAAAAAAAAAATAAAAAGTCTCGATTACGATGTCTATGTACAACTGAACCAATGACTATTCATGATTCCATAACTGAATCAATTCCATACTGGTTCCAAATTAGAGGAATGTGATGGTAAAACTTCGTTTGAAACGATGTGGTAGAAAGCAACGTGCGACTTGAAGGGCACGATCCGTTGTGGATTTTTAGATCCACCATTTTCTTTTCGATTTATCGAGCAATGAAAGTGCTCTTGTCTCGACATCGTTTGTTCTGTTATACTCGAATCCTTCGTTTTTTTGTTGGGTTGTAAATAGTCTACGATGGAGCTCGAGTCGAAAAGTCGAAAGGATTAATTCATTTCTGGGGGGCAAGGATCTAGGGTTAATGCCAATCAATCAATTGGAACAACTTCGTAAACGTATCTTCTATATATAATAATATAATTATATATAATAATATAATATAGAAATCAAAAGGATCCAATCCAATTCCAACAAGTTTTATTTTTGAATTGGAAACTTGTTGGGATTGATCAAACTTTTGCGATTCAAAGTGTATTACGCGGGAATCAACTGTCCATCGGATTCTTTGATAGAAAGAAATCAAATCTATCAAATCTAAAGGGTATGTTGCTGCCATTTTGAAAGTATTAAGAAGCACCGAAGTAATGTCTAAACCCAATGATTTAAAATAAAGAAAAAAAGGATCCAAGAACAAGTAAACCCGTTTTGATTGTCTCGATAGTCTCAATAACTGGATCATCCAAATCTAATTTTAAACGAGACAAAAAAAAGAGGGTAAAGACGACTCAATAAATGAAATTGACTAAAGAGAAGAGTTTCCTTTTTAGCTATTTGAGAGTTATTCAACTTGAGTTATGAGTACGAATGGTTTCTTTTATATTTTTAGGAAGGACAAAAAACGACGGAAATTAAAGTCTAATTTATTTTCTAGGCTCACATTTGTCATTTAATTTATTAGAATAGAATGCCATACATAGACAAAACTTCGAATCAAATCATTTTTTCTCGAGCCGTACGAGGAGAAAACTTCCTATACGGTTCTAGGGGGGGTATTGTTCATCTACATCTATCCCAATGAGCCGTCTATCGAATTGTTGCAATTGATGTTCGATCCCGAAGAGAAGGAAAAGATCTTAGAAAAGTGGGGTTTTATGATCCAACGAAGAATCAAACTTATTTAAATGTTCCTGCTATTCTATACTTCCTTGAAAGGGGTGCTCAACCTACAGGAACTGTTCAGAATCTTTTAAAGAAAGCGGAAGTTTTTAAAGAACTTACGTCTAATTAAACGAAATTCAATTAAATTAAAAAAATATCAAGGGGGGGGGGTAGCGACTTATATATTATATAACTTTGTATAATTTTTCTTTACTAGTTTTTTTGATTT